TTATGTCAGCAACAGAGGCCCAAGCTTATGGAATTGTTGATCTTGTAGCGGTTGAATGACAATAGCCTGGATTTCGCGTCAATTCGTGATTTGGAATTACCCCTGCTGAGTTTCATAGTAATATTCTATGACTTTTATTTACTATTTGAATAAAAGGAATTCATAATCATGCGGTTAGGATCGATCTAAACCAGCCCATTATGTATATGATTCAACATGCCAACGATTAAACAACTTATTAGAAATACAAGACAGCCGATTAGAAATGTCACAAAATCCCCCGCGCTTCGGGGATGCCCTCAGCGTCGAGGAACATGTACTAGGGTGTATGTGCGACTCGTTCAGATCATGAACTAGAACAAAGGAAAGAGAACAATGTTCGAATATCAATGATCAAATAGGATAGAACGGAAAAACGAACTACATTTCCTATCTAAAAATAAGAAAATGGAGCATATCCCTTTTATTGTGTATGAAATTTATGGTTTCTATTGGTGTAAATCCACTCACCTCAATTCAAGATGAGAAGCAATTCTCCATTGGTAGCAAACGTTTATCCATTAAGCGGAGGAAATCTTAGTTAATATAGACCCCTCTTGCAAGAACGGACTAACAAGGTCAGCTACCCAGCCAACCTTCATAATTAAATACCGTTACTGTATAGGTAGAGCTCGTTGTGAAAGACCTATTACTGGATAATTCATGGGTAGAGCCGAAGAATGTGAACTATACAAGTTAGCAATAACATTGATTAAATGAAGTAAAGGCTCCGGTGTATAGAGAAGACCTCACCGTTTAAGAAGTAACCATAAAAACGATGGAATCCACTATTTCTTTATCATTGCTATTTTTTTCTTTTTAATACCTAGTATAGTACAATTTCGTATTTCGAGGTGAAACGCCTATAAAAAATAAAAAATCGTGGTTGGGAAGGTTATAGTAGCCAAAGCCGTTGGAATTTTTAGTTTATACATTGGAAAAATCCGTTTTGTTATTAATATACTAGGAAAGGGGCAAAAGAATAACTGAAAGAAAGGAAATCTATTAGTTATTCGTGAAAGTTTCATTTATTCAATGACCAGAATTAGACGGGGATATATCGCTCGGAGACGTAGAACAAAAATTCGTTTATTTGCATCAAGCTTTCGGGGGGCTCATTCAAGACTTACTCGAACTATTACTCAACAAAAAATAAGAGCTTTGGTTTCGGCTCATCGGGATAGGGATAAGCAAAAAATCAATTTTCGTCGTTTGTGGATCACTCGAATAAATGCAGCAATTCGTGAAAGGGGGGTATGCTATAGTTATAGTAGATTAATAAACGGTCTGTACAAGAGACAGTTGCTTCTTAATCGTAAAATACTTGCACAAATAGCTATATCAAATAGGAATTGTCTTTATATGATTTCCAATGAGATCATAAAAGAAGTAGGTTGGAAGGAATCCACCGGTTAAACGGAGTTGCCCGGAGAATGAACTCCGGGAAGGTCGAATAAAAATGAATAATGAATAGAAATATGATAAAATATGAGAAAGTAGTCAAAATAAATATGAATCAACACGTTCAATAAAAAAATTTCTTCTTCCCAGATTATTATTTATTTTTCTTACGACACGAGAATTCAATCCGGATTCTTGGATTTTTCCAATAAAATATCAATCCCCGTTTGAGTTCGGATGGGAATTCAAATTCAAGTGAAGAAAGAGTAAACCTATCTTTTTCTGGCTCTAAGACTAGGAGTTCTAGTGGTCGACTCGGTTCTTTCAAATTGTTTCTCATTATTAAGAAAAGGTAACAAAGATAAAATACGAGCTTGTTTTATAGCAATAGTAATTAATCGTTGTTGTTTCAAGGTCAATCTATTCACTCGTCTAGATAATATTTTTCCCTGTTCACTAATAAATCGACTAATTAAACTCATGTTTTTATAATCAATTCGATCCCCCGATTGGATCGGGGGCAAACGCCTACGAAAAGATCGCTTGGATTTAAGAAAAGTTCGCTTGGATTTATCCATGGTTTGGTTAGTTTATTTCTTATCCCTAAAATCCTATTTCAGCCGTATCTCTAATTAGAATAAAAAAATAGGATTTGGTTTGTTTATAATTATCTTTAACTATGTTAAATATGTTATATATATATATATAATGTCATTTTTTCCGTTTCCTTGTAAGATAAGGGCGCAGGTGCTCGGTTCGATCTATTTCTTTACCTCCCCGTGAATCGTATGTTTGTAACAATATGGACAGAATTTTCGCAACTCCAATCGATTAGGCGTATTGTGCCGGTTCTTTTGAGTAATATATCTGGAAATGCCCGTTGATGCCTTATTAACATTAACACCGTTTCGAACACAAGTGGTACATTCCAAAAGAACCGGTATTCGCACATCTTTACCCTTGGCCATGAACCTCCTTTGGATTTTTCATTTACTCAACTCTTCCTCTTTCAATCCGAAACGAAAAAGAAGAAAGGAAAAAACAAAATAGAATTTGTAACTTGCTATCCTCTTATGCAAGATTTCACTACAATAAATATAGCAAATAAGATAGAAAGATTTCTAAACTAGATTTCAAATCACAGTACAGTATTTCATATAAGTATCTTGTATAATACTCTTTCCCTAGAACCACAGTTTGTATTCTACTTCCATAGAAATTGAATACATAGAAATTGAATATTAATTTAATTCCAACCTGAACCTGAGTCTCGCAGCTGTTGAATGCACTTTTATTCTTTCTCTTTCCTCCCTTATTCTAAAAAAGGGAAAAAAGAGAAAAGAGGGGGGCTGGGCTGGTATTTAATTGTATCTCTAATCTTCTTTATTCCTTCCCACGTCAATAACTAGAATGAAAAAAAGGGGAACGTCAACGCATCCGGGAAAAAACGATTAATCTCTATCAATAAACCTGCCAAAGAACCGAACCATAAAGTACTTAGTACCGGTGCTACGGAAAGATATGTTTTTAGATCTCGCATTGAAAAACCTCCTTCATTTTATTGTAATACAGAAACATATTGAAATGTACAATCATCCAGTAAATAAGATTTACTTTTTGTGAAATACAGAAAAAACGTCCTTTCTTCCCCAATATTCCCCCAAAAGACTCATTTATTTTTCCTAGGGGTTCCATTCCATTTTTCATATAGATAGAAGTATTTTACTATTATTATATGTTAAATGAGACCAAAAAGACGAAATGGACATAAAAATTCTAGATTTTAATAGAGGAGATAACAATGTGGAAAACAAGACAAGAATTCTCTACAATGACACTGTAGACCAACGGAAGGGATGTAGCGCAGCTTGGTAGCGCGTTTGTTTTGGGTACAAAATGTCACGGGTTCAAATCCTGTCATCCCTACCTATTACTGCTCAAAGGAGCAGTAACGAGGGATTTTTTGAGATCAATTCACATTGGACATATCATATAGAATCTTTCATTGTTATGATACTATATAGTGTATGCATACAAGATGTATTGGGGGCCCATCCTTTTCTTTACAGTCTTATCTTTTATGATAAGAAAGCGCTCTTAGTTCAGTTCGGTAGAACGTGGGTCTCCAAAACCCGATGTCGTAGGTTCAAATCCTACAGAGCGTGATTCGGATCTTCTTCGATCGAATTCGGCTGAAGCACTAACTGGAACGGCAATCTGAATTTGACCTCCTGGATATTAAAGAAAGGAGGAGGTCAATAAAAAAAAGAGATGTTAATTAATCAAAGGTCCAACTGATCGCCACGCCTGTATTGTAAATATGCAGTTACAAATAATCCAGCCAAAGTAATAGGAATTAGACCTAACACGATTCCAAATAGAAAAACTTCAATCATTTCAATTTGTTTGAAAGGAGAAAAAAGAGGTAATATCTATACCTAAATATTAATCCGAATTACCATGAATCTCAATGACCAAAATTGGCAATTGACACGGTAAGTAACTATAAATACACAGAAGTTCGCGGAAAGATTTCCTTTTATGAATTGTGCAATGAATTTCAAATCAGTCGTATCTTGCTCAGACCAATAAATAAAGCTGAGGTTATAGTTAAAGCCGTCAGTAGAAAACCGAAATAACTAGTTATGGTAGGCATGAAGGAGCTAAATGAAATATGTTCTTTTTATACATATGTTTATAAAAAAGCACTTACCTGAGTTTCCTTTTTTGCAAAATAGGAGATAAAAAAATACCAATTGAAAGGTTTTGATTGATCTATCATTATAGACAGCACTAACAAGGATAAAGTCACAACTGTATAAAAAGAAATGGATTCATCATCTGTAACATCTACCCATACCGCTAATCGGCGAATTCATTCTTGGATAATTTTTCAACTCAACTTATAAACGAATAATAAGAACTGGGTCATTTAATTTCGTTTTAAAATGAAACTCTTTTCGAATCATTATGGAATGAAATTATCAAATTATTCCTCTTTTTATCATTTCTTTTTTTTTTTTTGTATCAAATCTTTATATTTTAGAGCGAACAGTAATCTTATAAAACTTTTACTTTGATTTTAACTAAGTAGATTCCGTAATAGGTTCACTGATATAATATCTTGAATCAATGAGAACACAAAGTTATCACATGATCACTCGAAAAAAAATAGGTGTTTTTGGTTCAACTATATTCTAAGACTAGTCATTTCTATTTTCTTTTGCTTTATAAGTTCTATTTTCTATCTTTCCAGAAATCTGCATTTTTGTAGTTAGGTAAAGAAAGAACCTTCCGATTTCGATCTAATACAACAATGCATGCATCATTATTAGTGATTCCAATTATTTCATTCTTTGTTCTTTTTCGTTTATCGAATAAAATTTGCTATTCTTACTTGTTACTGAACGATTAACCAATTCCTTAAAATAAAAAAACGATTCCAACAAAAAACGCTTCTACAACTATGAATAAAAAAGATTTATAGATCTCACATCTACTTACAATTGTGGGAATATTCTAATCAATTTCATGAATTATTAGAAACTACCTTATCAGAT